GCTCAAGATTATTATTCATCCACTTTCTATTTTGAAAACGAATTGAGTGACCTTGAAAATTCACTCATTCAACTTGAATAAAATAAGAAAGAAACTAAACAAAAATGGAATGAATTTCGGTTAGGGGGTACCGCCGAAATCGAGTGCTAATTACAAAATTAATCGATCAACTTGCTATCGAACATTTTTTCATTCGATCCTAAATTTCAATATATTTCAGTTTTATTATTATGAAAATAAATCCTACTACTTCGGTTCCTGGAGTTTCCACACTTGAAAAAAAAAACCTAGGCCGTATCGCTCAAATCATTGGTCCTGTACTGGATGTATCCTTTACCCCCGGGAAGATGCCTAATATTTATAACGCTCTGGTAGTTAAAGGTCGAGATACTCTCGGTCAAGAAATTAATGTGACTTGTGAGGTACAACAATTATTAGGAAATAATCGAGTTAGAGCTGTAGCTATGAGTGCTACAGATGGTCTAATGAGAGGAATGGAAGTGATTGACACGGGGGCTCCTCTAAGTGTTCCCGTCGGCGGAGCTACTCTAGGCCGAATTTTCAACGTGCTTGGAGACCCTGTTGATGAGTTAGGCCCCGTAGATACTCGTACAACATCTCCTATTCATAGATCTGCACCCGCGTTTATACAGTTGGATACAAAATTATCTATTTTTGAAACAGGAATCAAAGTCGTAGATCTTTTAGCCCCTTACCGGCGTGGAGGAAAAATAGGACTATTCGGAGGGGCTGGAGTGGGGAAAACCGTGCTCATTATGGAATTGATCAACAACATTGCGAAAGCTCATGGGGGTGTATCCGTATTTGGAGGAGTAGGTGAACGTACTCGTGAAGGAAATGATCTTTACATGGAAATGAAAGAATCCGGAGTAATTAATGAACAAAATATTGCAGAATCAAAAGTAGCTCTAGTCTACGGTCAGATGAATGAGCCCCCCGGAGCTCGTATGAGAGTTGGTTTGACAGCTCTAACTATGGCGGAATATTTCCGAGATGTTAATGAACAAGATGTACTTCTATTTATCGACAACATCTTCCGTTTTGTCCAAGCAGGATCTGAAGTCTCCGCCTTATTGGGTCGAATGCCTTCCGCTGTGGGTTATCAACCCACCCTGAGTACCGAAATGGGTTCTTTACAAGAAAGAATTACTTCTACCAAAGAGGGATCCATAACTTCTATTCAAGCAGTTTATGTGCCTGCCGACGATTTGACCGACCCTGCTCCTGCCACTACATTTGCCCATTTAGATGCTACAACCGTACTATCAAGAGGATTAGCTGCAAAAGGTATCTATCCCGCAGTAGATCCTTTAGATTCAACATCAACTATGCTCCAACCACGAATCGTGGGTGAAGAACATTATGAAACTGCACAAAGAGTAAAGCAAACTTTACAACGTTATAAAGAACTTCAGGACATTATAGCTATCCTTGGGTTGGACGAATTATCCGAAGAAGATCGGTTGATCGTAGCAAGAGCACGAAAAATTGAGCGTTTCCTATCACAACCCTTTTTTGTAGCAGAGGTTTTTACCGGTTCCCCCGGTAAATATGTTGGTTTAGCCGAAACAATTAGAGGGTTTAAATTGATCCTTTCCGGCGAATTAGATGGTCTTCCTGAACAAGCCTTTTATTTGGTAGGTAACATTGATGAAGCTACTGCGAAGGCTACGAATTTAGAAATGGAGAGTAAATTGAAGAAATGAGCTTAAATCTTTGTGTACTAACTCCTAATCGAATTGTTTGGGATTCAGAAGTGAAAGAAATCATTTTATCTACAAATAGTGGACAAATTGGCATATTACCAAACCACGCCCCTATTGGCACAGCTGTGGATATAGGTATATTAAGAATACGCCGTAACGATGAATGGTTAACGATGGCTCTGATGGGCGGTTTTGCTAGAATAGGCAATAATGAGATTACTATTTTAGTAAATGACGCGGAAAAGGGTAGTGACATTGATCCACAAGAAGCTCAAGAAACTCTTGAACTAGCGGAAGCTAACTTAAGGAAAGCAGAAGGCAAAAGACAAACAATTGAGGGAAACCTAGCTGTCCGACGGGCTAGGACACGAGTCGAGGCTATCAATGCGGGTTTACAACCAGTAACTGTGTACAAATAATCAAAGGAACTTCTATATAAACGGAACCTATGGCTATCGATGCTTTTTTTTATTCTTCTTTTTCTGATTCGGCCCATTAATTCAAAAAATGAATAGAAAAAAATACAAAAAATAAAAGAGGATAGTCTAACTTAATAAAACTTATTAGATACCAGAGTTTTGGTATCTAATAAGATCTACCTACTATTGGATTTGAACCAATGACTCCCGCCGTATGAAAGCAATACTCTAACCACTGAGTTAAGTAGGTCTTTTATGATCACAAAGAAAACCAAACGCAAAGGAACTCATCCTACATCGTAGTACAGCGATGAACGATCAATTCAATATTACTTCGTAACATACCATACCAAT